GATAAATTGAAAATGAGTTGTCTGTAAACTAATTTGTCATGGTTTGGAATATTAATGTATTTATTGTAGACATTGAAAATTTTTTTTTAGGTTAACATGGACCTAAGGGGCAGGTAATATAAGGTATATATATATATATAAATCAATTATCTGAATCTAATAAGTAATTCAACTAATTAGCAGTATCTGAAAGGTAAATAGAGATCTATTGGAAGATATTTGCCCTAACCAATATATAAAAACCTATTAAATTAGGAAATTAAAAGTATCATATATATAAAATATTTATATGTATATGATACAAACTGATTAATCGTCATTAATTTCTATTTAAATATATATATTAATATCTGATATAAAATACATTAGATAATTATATATATATATAATAAATATTTATTATAGCGATAATTAATTATTGTAATATAAATTTAATAATATTTACCCAGTCTCATTTTAATAAAATTAAAAAAAAAATGAGACTGGGTAAAAAAGTTCTACTTTAAATGGAATAATTAGAGTTATTTAAATATTGAATTTATATATTATGGGGATAATGAATTTATAAATGAGTTATTTAAGTACAATGGATGGTTGATATTAGAAGTATATTAAGAGAAATTTATTCTTATTTGGTGATTGAACGGGAGGAAAAGGATTAACATATTAGGCATATGTACCGTGGGATTTGTACTTATAAGTGAGTTAAAAGAGTGAAGCGAATGGTTGGTGCAAAAAAATTGATAAGGAAAATGAAAATTAGGAGGAATTTATTCTTATTTGGTGATTGAACGGGAGGAAAAGGATTAACATATTAGGCATATGTACCGTGGGANAGGAAGGGGAGGGGGAGAAGTTTGATTCTGGCTTAAAACTATATTTATTAGGATGTAAAATTGTATACAAATGTTTATGAATATATAAAAAGTTTTCTAAATGGGATATTAGGAAGTGTAAGTTGTAATATAAAGGATTATAAATTGGGGAAGTCTTGATTTAGTTATTATTATTAAATATTGATGAATTATGTGCCAGCAATCGCGGTTATACATTGAATATAAATAAATATTATTAGTGTTATAGAATACAAGTAAGGAGTAGTTAATATGAAAATTGTAAGGTGAAATTTTAATTTTAATATCAGTTATTAATAAGTGTGATTTTATAAAATTAGATAAGTTAAACTAGGATTAGATACCCTATTATTTCTAATATAAATTTATTTATACTAAGGTAGTATTAGTTATGATCTTGAAACCTAAAGAATTTGGCGGTATTTTAGTCTATTTAGAGGAATCTGTCCCATAATCGATAATCCACGTTGGACCTTACTTGCTATCTATTTGTATACCGCCGTTGTTAAAAATTTTTTAGAATGTTTTTATAATACTAAGGGTTGGGTAAAATTTCAGGTCAAGGTGCAGTTTATTAGTAAGTGGAGGTGGATTACATTGTTATTAATATTTGGATAATTTATTGAAATTGATAAATTTAAAATAGGATTTAATAGTAATATTTTAAAGATTATTAAGATGAAGGTAGCTCTAGAATATGTACACATCGCCCGTCACTCTCGTAATGAAGATGAGATAAGTCGTAACATAGTAGGTGTACCGGAAGGTGTAGCTAGAATGACAAGTTAATCTATGGTAGAATTTTCACTTACATTGAAGATATGGTTGATGCAATTTCAATCTAGCTTGATAAATGTATAGATTATTATTGTTTATTTAGATAAAATTAGTATTGATTGAGAAAATATTTTGTGGTTGGAGTAGTTTTAATAGAAAGAATAAATTTGATTATAGTTAATAATTGGACTGTGAGGGAATATTTGAATTAAATAAAAGTAGAATTTATTTTTTGTACCTTGTGTATCAGGGTTAATTGATAAGTGAATATAAAATTTATTGTTCTCGATTTTTAAAGAGTTAATTGATTTATAAATATACTGTCGTATAAATATTTTTAAAAATCAATTAGGAGTGAAATGTTAAACGATTTGAATGGTATCTAGTTTTCCAAGAAATAAATTTAATTTATGTTCTGATTTTAATTAAATTGAATAAATTTAATTATAATTTAAGTTGGGATTATTTTTTAAAGGGATAAGCTTTTGGGGATATATATATAATATTATTTATGAGTAAAATAGTGTGGATTTAGTGTTAATAATTATGTTGGAGGATGTAAAAATTTAATTTTGGTTATTTAGTTATTTTTAATGTATTTATTTTTTATATTGGAATATTGAATTGAATCTATTAATTTAAGGATTAATGGTGAAATTAGTAAATAGGTTAAGATAATTATAAAGTAAGTGATAATTTATAATTAAGGAATTCGGCAAAATTTTACTTGCCTGTTTAACAAAAACATCTTTTTTTGTTTATATCTGAAATATAACCTGCCCACTGATAATTAGGTTGAAGGGCTGCGGTAAATTGACCGTGCAAAGGTAGCATAATCATTAGTCTTTTAATTGATGGCTGGTATGAATGGTTGGACAAGGTAAAAGCTTTCTAAATATAATTGGTTTTTGAATTTAAGTTTTTGGTTAAAATGCTAAGATTTTTTTATGGGACGAGAAGACCCTATAGAGTTTAATATTATAAATTATTTAATTGGTTAGTGGATTTATTAAATAATTTATGTTATTTGGTTGGGGTGATTAAGAAATAAGCAGAACTTTTTGGTTTATAAAAACATAAATTAATGGGGAATTGATCCAGTATATTTACTGATTAAAAGTTTAAATTACCTTAGGGATAACAGCGTAATCTTATTTGAGAGTTCTTATTGATAAAAAGGGTTGCGACCTCGATGTTGAATTAAGATTAATATTTGGTGGAGTAGTTAAATTGATTAGGTCTGTTCGACCTTTAAAATCTTACATGATTTGAGTTCAAACCGGCGTGAGCCAGGTTGGTTTCTATCTATAATTTAGAAGGATTTTTTAGTACGAAAGGACCAAGAATTGGGAATAATTTTTTAATTGAATGTATAACTATAATTTTACTAATTTGGCAGAAAAGTGCAATGGATTTAGGATCTATAAATGTAGAATATATTCTATAAGTAGTATAAATGTGAGTAATTTTAATAGTTAGAGTAATTTTACTATTATTTGTGATGGTTGGGGTAGCTTTTTTAACATTGTTGGAGCGAAGGGTTTTAGGTTATATTCATATTCGTAAAGGTCCAAATAAGGTAGGATTTATAGGGGTTTTTCAACCTTTTGGTGATGCAATTAAATTATTTACAAAGGAGCAATTTTATCCTTTGGTTTCTAATTTTTTATCTTATTATTGTGCCCCTATTTTTAGTTTATTTTTATCATTAATTATTTGATTATTAATACCTTATTTAAGAGGAATATATTGTTTTGAAATGGGGTTATTATTTTTTCTTGGTTGTACTAGTTTAGGTGTTTATACTGTAATAATTGCAGGTTGATCTTCTAATAGAAATTACTCTTTATTAGGTGGATTGCGTGCTGTGGCACAGACAATTTCTTATGAAGTAAGATTAGCTTTAATTATAATGTCTTTTGTGTTTTTGATTGGGAGTTATAATTTGGTTATGTTTCATTATTATCAATGTTATATATGGTTAATATATATATTGATTCCTCTCTGTTTAATTTGATTGAGTTCTTGTTTAGCTGAAACTAATCGTTCTCCATTTGATTTTGCTGAGGGTGAATCGGAGTTGGTTTCTGGATTTAATGTGGAATATGGTGGAGGAGGTTTTGCTTTAATTTTTTTAGCTGAATATGCAAGAATTTTATTTATAAGTTTATTGTTTGTGATTATTTTTTTAGGGGCTGATGTGAATAGTTTTTTATTTTATTTTAAGGTGGTAATAATTTCTTTTATTTTTATTTGAGTTCGTGGGACAATACCACGTTATCGTTATGATAAATTAATATTTCTTGCATGAAGGAGTTATTTGCCTTTATCATTAAATTATTTATTGTTTTTTATTGGGGTAAAGCTTATATTATTTACTATTCTAATTTAGTGAATATTTTTAAGTAATTAAAAGCTAAAAGGAGATTTTAACTCCTAACTTATATTTTCAAAATATAATACTTTCAAGGTGTTTAGCTTATTTAATTAATTTATCTCATAGGGTTAATGATATTGGTTGAATAATAAAAAATAAGAAGTACAGGATTGTTAGGATTTGACCTGTAATAATATAAGGCTCTTCCACTGGTCGTGCTCCAATTCATGTTAATAATATAACGATATTTGTTAGAGATCAGAATATAATTTGATTAATTGGGTAGAATTGTATTCTTCGGAAATTAAATTTATAAAGTGGTATAATAAATAAGATTCTGATTGATAAGAATAATGCAATTACACCTCCAAGTTTATTAGGGATTGACCGTAAAATTGCGTATGCAAATAAGAAATATCATTCTGGTTGAATGTGAATTGGGGTAACTAAAGGGTTGGCGGGAATAAAATTATCTGGATCCCCTAAGATGTAAGGGGAATTGAATGTTAATATTATTAACATTCATATTAATAATATAAATCCGAAGGTGTCTTTAATGGAGAAGTATGGATGAAAAGGAATTTTATCAATATTACTATTTAATCCAAGCGGATTATTTGATCCTGTTTGATGAAGAAAAAGTAGGTGAATAATTACGAGAGCAAGGATAATAAATGGTAAAATAAAATGAAATGTAAAGAATCGATTTAATGTTGCATTATCAACAGCAAATCCTCCTCAGACTCATTGAACTAAATCAGTTCCGATAAAAGGGACTGCGGATAATAAATTGGTAATAACTGTTGCTCCTCAAAATGATATTTGTCCTCATGGGAGGACATATCCTATAAAAGCTGTGGCCATGGTAATTAAAAAGATTAGAACACCTATCGTTCATGTTATGTGAAATTTGAAGGAGCCATAATATATTCCTCGACCAATATGTAAATATAAACAAATGAAAAATATTGATGCCCCATTGGCATGAAGAGTGCGTAGAATTCATCCAAAATTTACATCTCGACAGATTTGATTAATTCTATTGAATGCTGAATCAATATTTGGACAATAATGTATTGCAAGGAAAATACCTGTAATAATTTGAATAATTAAACATAGCCCTAGGAGAGATCCAAAATTTCATCATGAATTAATATTTGTAGGTGTAGGTAAATCAATAATAGAATTATTAATAATTTTGATAATTGGATGTATTTTACGTTGGGGTTTATTCATTAGTTTATTCATTAGGTTATTTGTCGTAATGGTCCATTATTAAGATTAGTAATTTTTACAACTGCAATTAAGGATAAAAATAAATAAGTTCCGAGTAAAATGATTATAAGATTTAATGGTATATTGAAAAGTTTAATTAGGGGCTCATAGGATGAGTTATTGATTTTGGTAAAAGGTAATGATTCTTGATTAAATAATAATAATTCTAAATTATTTATTAATATAAATATACTTATAGAGATGAACAATAAAATGATTAATCATTTTAATGAAAATATAATGATTTCATTAGATGCTAATCTTGTAACATAAATAAATAAAACTAATATTCCACCTAGGAAGATAATAAATAAGATATAAGAAAATCAGAAGGTTTGAGATAGTATTCCTGTAAGTACTGAAATTAAAATTGTTTGTATTAATAGGATTAATCCTATAATTAAGGGATGTTTTGAGTAAGTTAATAATGTTGGCAGTGTAATTATTGTAATGGTGATTAATATATTAATATCAAAGTATAGTTTAATAAAATGTTAGTTTTGGGGATTAAAGATAAGGTAAGTTCTTTACTTTGAAGTTTTAAAAGTTTTTCTTATTTTTGGTTTACAAGACCAATATTTTTTTATAAATTATTAAAACTAATGATGTATTTATATATATATATATATGTGTGTGGAGTATGGGTATTTTGTTCAGATCGGAAACATTTATTGGTTATTTTATTAAGTTTAGAATTTCTTGTTTTAAGAATTTATATGATTATATATATATATATATTGAAGGTGAATTATGACTTATACATATGTATAGTTTACTTAACTTTTTCGGTTTGTGAGGGGGCATTAGGATTAGCAATTTTGGTTAGCATAATTCGGAGATGTGGAAATGATTATTTTAATAATTTTAGAGTCTTACAGTGTTAAAGGTTATGTTTTATATTATTTTTATAATCCCATTATGTTTTTTAAAAAACGGTTGATGAATAATTCAATCATTTTTATTTTTGTTAATTTATTTATTTATATTAAGGTACCCTTTATACTTTTATTTTGGTGGAATTAGATACTTATTTGGTTGTGATTATGTAAGTTTTGGGATGATCTTATTAAGATTATGGATTTGTGTTTTAATAGTTATGGCTAGAGAAAATATTTTAAAAAGAAAATATTTTGTTCCTTTTTTTTTGATTGTTATTGTGTTATTGCTAATAATGTTGATTTGTACTTTTGGTAGATTGAATATATTTTCTTTTTATTTATTTTTTGAGGGTAGATTAATTCCTACATTGTTTTTAATTTTGGGATGAGGGTATCAGCCAGAGCGTTTACAGGCTGGGATATATTTATTATTTTATACTTTATTTGCTTCTTTACCAATATTAATTGGAATTTTTTATGTAGGGAAAGTTGTTGGAAGATTAAGTTTTTTTTTGATTAAAGATTTTTTTAATGTGAGTTGATTAATATATTTGTCTTTAATCTTGGCATTTTTAGTTAAGATACCTATATATATATTACATTTATGACTTCCGAAGGCTCATGTTGAAGCACCTATTTCTGGTTCAATAATTTTGGCGGGTGTTTTATTAAAATTAGGTGGTTATGGTTTATTCCGATTTATGGTTATTATAATTTCATTTGGTATAAAAATGAATTGAGTTTGAGTAGTTTTTAGTATAGTAGGGGCATTTTTGGTTAGATTAATTTGTTTACGTCAAACTGATTTAAAATCATTAATTGCTTATTCATCTGTTGCTCATATAAGAATAGTAATTGGTGGTTTTATAACCTTATATTATTGGGGATTTTGTGGATCTTATATCTTAATGATTGGTCATGGATTATGTTCATCTGGTTTATTTTGTTTAGCTAATATTTCTTATGAGCGATTAGGTAGTCGTAGATTATTAATTAATAAAGGTATAATAAATTTTATACCAAGAATGTCTATGTGGTGATTTATACTTTCTTGTTGTAATATAGCTGCTCCTCCTTCTTTAAATTTAGTGGGTGAAATTAGATTAATTAATAGATTATTAAGCTGATCATTATTAACTATAATATTTATTGTTATATTATCATTTTTTAGTGCAGCTTATACTTTATATATATATTCTTATAGTCAACATGGTATAGTGTATAGAGGAATATATAGATGTTCAATAGGTTATGTTCGTGAGTATTTATTATTATTTTTACATTGATTTCCTTTGAATATTTTAATTGTATATAGTGATTATATTATAATTTGATTATAAGAACTTAAATAGTTTAATGAAAAATTTCAGTTTGTGGTACTGAGGATATAAATTTTATTTTAAGTTATGAAGAGTATGGGAATTTGTTTTTTAAGTTTTATAGGTTTATTTTTATTAAGAATTTTTATATTGATTATAGGTCTATTTTTTGGGTTTAATGATATTCAATATTTTATTGAATGGGAATTTGTTAATTTAAATTCTGTAGGTATAATAATAACTTTATTGTTTGATTGAATATCTTTTACGTTTATAGGATTTGTACTTATAATTTCTTCATTAGTAATCTTGTATAGTGGGGATTATATAATTGGTGATAAAAATATAGATCGTTTTATTATTTTAATTTTATTATTTGTTTTATCAATAATAATGATAATTATTAGACCTAATATAATTAGAATTTTATTAGGTTGGGATGGTTTAGGGTTAATTTCTTATTGTTTGGTAGTTTATTACCAGAATAATAAGTCTTTTAATGCTGGAATATTAACAGCTTTATCAAATCGTATTGGGGATGTTGCATTACTTATAGTAATTGCTTGAATAATAAATTTTGGTAGATGGAATTATATTTTTTATTTAGATTGTTTAAAAGGTAGAATTGAAATAAAAGTTATTTGTATTTTAGTAGTATTGGCTGCAATAACTAAAAGTGCTCAAATTCCTTTTTCTTCTTGATTGCCAGCAGCAATAGCTGCTCCGACACCTGTTTCTGCATTAGTACATTCATCAACATTAGTAACTGCTGGGGTATATTTATTAATTCGTTTTGAAGTTGCTTTTTCTGATGGATTAAAAGTTTTTTTAATATTTATTGCATGCTTAACTATGTTTATAGCTGGTTTAGGGGCAAATTATGAATTTGATTTAAAAAGGATTATTGCTTTATCAACTTTAAGTCAATTAGGTTTAATAATTGGTATTTTAGCTATTGGTTATGCAAATTTGGCTTTTTTTCATTTACTTATGCATGCATTATTTAAGGCATTATTATTTATATGTGCTGGGGTAATTATTCATTTTATAAATAATTCTCAAGATATTCGGTATATAGGTTCTCTTAGATTACAAATGCCATTAACTTCATCTTGTATAATAGTATCAAATTTTTCTTTATGTGGCATACCTTTTTTGGCTGGATTTTATTCAAAGGATTTAATTTTAGAGGTATTGTCAATAGAATACTTAAATGTATTTTGTTTTGTGTTGTTTTATATTTCTACTGGATTAACTGTAAGATATTCATTTCGTTTGTTTAATTATGTATTAAGTGGTGATGTAAATTTAATAAGTTTATATACTATGGGAGAAGAGAATTTTAATATAATGGTTGGTATAAATGGTCTTTTATTTATAGTAATTTTTAGTGGTGGATTTATGAGATGGGTAGTTTTTCCTACACCTGAACTTGTAGTATTACCTTTATTATTGAAAATGTTTGTTGTTATTGTAAGAATTATAGGGGTATATTTGGGTATGGAAGTTTCAATAATAAGTTTAGGTGGGAAGCTATTATTTTTTGATTGAATTAAGTTCTATACTTTTACTGGTTCAATATGGTTTTTACCTTATATTACAACTTATGGGATTATATTGAGTCCAATATATGTTGGATATAAAACAATCCAATTTGTTGATTGTGGATGGAGAGAATATTTTGGTGGGCAGGGTATTTATAATTACTTAATTGATATAAGTAAAGTTAATCAGATTTGACAGTTTAGAAGATTTAGGATGTTTTTTATTATTATTTTAGTGTGGTTTTTAATAATAATATTTATATACTTAAATAGCTTATTAAGAGTAAGATATTGAAGATATCTAGGAAATATATAATATTTTTAAGTATTTATGAAAAAGGGTTTTAATTTTACAATGAAAATGTAATGTTTTTTTTAAACTACATAAATGTAGAAATATTAACGGTTTTAACCGTTAAAATGATAAGTTAGCAGCTTTCATTTGAATATATTTCCTTAACTGGAAGAAAATTCATTTTTATTATTAACAGTAATACACCTCTATTTTGGTCTCAGTTAAGTTTAATATGGATAATTAAATATCAAAGAAATTAGGTCGAAACTAATTGCATAATTTGCTTCATATTAAAGATAAACTGAAGTTCAGTACTTTTTGAATGCAACTCAATTGTTATTATTAACTATTATCCTAAGAGGCTCATTCAAGTGAGCCTTGATTTCATTCGTGATATAGACCAATTAGTAGAATTATAATAAATAAAGTTCTGATATTAATTCAATAAATAATGTTGGAGAAGGATATAATAATGGGGATTGGTAATAATAATGCAATTTCTACATCAAAAATAAGGAAGATTACGGCAATTAAAAAAAAACGTAATGAAAAAGGTAAACGGGCTGAGTTTATTGGGTCAAATCCACATTCAAAAGGAGATCTTTTTTCACGATCTTCCATTATTTTTTTTGAAAGGAGTGATCTTAATATTATAATAATGAAAGAGATTAAAAATGTAAGTATTATAATTAATGAGGTGATTATGATTACTTATCTTGTGTAACAAACTTTTTAATTGGAAGTTAAATATACTAAATTATATTAGATAAGTTATCTACCTCATCAATAAATTGAAATATATAAGAATAATCAGACAACATCAACAAAGTGTCAGTATCATGCAGCTGCTTCAAAACCAAAATGGTGATTAGAAGAGAAATGGAAAATTGAATGTCGAAGTAAGCAAATTAATAAAAATGTTGTTCCAATAATGACATGGAGTCCGTGGAAGCCTGTTGCTATATAAAAAGAAGCTCCATAAACAGAGTCTGCAATAGTAAATGGGGCTTCTTTATATTCATATGCTTGAAGAATAGTAAAATAAATACCTAAAATAATTGTAATAAATAAGGCTTGAAGGGTTTGATTAAAATTATTTTGTATAAGTCTATGATGGGATCAAGTAATTGAAACTCCTGATGATAAAAGGATAATTGTATTCAATAAAGGAATATGGATTGGGTTAAATGGATAAATTCCTATAGGAGGTCATGATGATCCTAATTCAATTGTGGGAGAAAGTCTTCTATGAAAAAAAGCTCAGAAAAATGAGATAAAGAAGAAAATCTCTGAGATAATAAATAGAATTATTCCTCATCGAAGGTTTTTTAGAACAAATTTTGTGTGAAGTCCTTGATAAGTTCTTTCTCGTAGGACGTCTCGTCATCATTGAAATATTATTAATATTAATAAAATAAATCCTATAATAATTAAAGAGTTGTTGAATTGATGAAATCATTTAATTAACCCTATTATTATAATTATTGCTCTCATGGCTCCAATAATTGGTCAGGGGCTTTGTTCTACTAAGTGGAATGGGTGATTATTTTTTATCATATGTTACTTCTCTAGAATAGAGTGTTGAAAGGATTGAAAAAACATAAGATTGAATAATTGCAACAGCAGATTCTAGGGATAATAAAAGGATTTGTGTTCTAATTAAAATAGATAGTATTGTTAAGTTAATTATTGGACCTGTATTTCCAAGAAGTGTTAGTAGTAAATGACCCGCAATTATGTTAGCGGCCAAACGAATTGCCAATGTTCCTGGGCGAATAATGTTTCTAATGGTTTCAATACACACTATAAATGGTATTAAGATTGTAGGTGTTCCTTGAGGAACAAGGTGGGCAAATATATAATGTGTATTATTGATTCATCCAAATATTATAAAGCTTAACCATAATGGGAGAGCAAATGATAGTGTTATTCTTAAATGACTTGATCTAGTAAAAATGTAAGGGAATAATCCAAGGAAATTATTATATAAAATAATTGAGAATAATGAAATGAAAATTAATGATCTTCCTTTATTAATTTTATTATTAATTAGTGTTTTAAATTCTTTAAAAAGTTTAAGGGAAATTTTAGTTCAAAATATTGAGTGTCGGGAAGGGATAATTCAGATATTTATAGGAATAAATAAAATACCTAAAAAAGTTCTTAATCAGTTAATTGATAGATTTATTAATCTTGTTGATGGATCAAAAACTGAAAATAAGTTTATTATCATTTTCATGAGGATGAGTTAACTTTTCTTTTAGCTAGAAGAATAGTTGAAAGAGGTGCAGGCACTGGATGAAAATAATTTAATTGAACAAAAATTATAAAAATTAATAAGAAGAAGGTAAATTGAAATAATCAATTTATTGGTATTATTTGGGGAATGAGAAAAATACCAATAAATTGGTCATTTCAATTTGACAGGTTGATGTTATTATTAACTAATTTTTCTTCATTAGGAGTAATATGTTAATTTACTATAATGTGGTTTAAGAGACCATTACTTACTTTCAGTCACCTAATGATTCTGTATTTATTAATCAGTTAATAAATGGATTAATTGGAATTGATTCAATAACAATAGGTATAAATCTATGGTTAGCTCCGCAGATTTCGGAGCATTGACCATAAAAAGTTCCAGGTCGATTAATTATAATTCTGGTTTGATTAAGGCGTCCTGGAGTTGCATCTGCTTTAATTCCTAATCTTGGGATAGTTCAAGAGTGAAGAACATCTGCTGCAGAAATAATTATGCGGATAGATGTATTTATGGGGAGGATAATACGATTGTCAACATCTAAGAGGCGAAATTCATTAATTATTAGTTCATTTTGTGGAATTATGTATGAGTCAAATTCAATTTTAAGGATATCAGAATACTCGTAGGTTCAATATCATTGATGACCTACAGTTTTTAGGGTTAAGGATGGATTATTAATTTCATCTATTAAATATAGAAGTCGTAGTGATGGGATTGCAATAAAAATTAGAATGATGGCTGGGGCGATTGTTCATGCAACTTCAATTATCTGACCTTCTAATAGAAATCGATTAATAAGATTATTTTTAAATAAAATAATTATTATATATGAAACAATTGTTAAAATTATAATAATAATTATGAGGGTATGATCATGGAAATAAATAAGTTGTTCTATGATTGGTGATGCTCTGTCTTGTAAGTTAATATTTAATCAAGTTGTCATTGGTTCTAAATAAAGTTTAGACTTTCTTAATGGAGCTTAAATCCATTGCACTTTTCTGCCAAATTAGATTTAAATAGAAATAGTTCTTAATTCTGAGTAAGAATGTTCGGATGGGGGGAGTTTATGGAATCATTCAATGGAATTTCTGGTTTGAGTGGGAAATAGAATTGGGCGGTTTAATATGAATCTCTCCCATAAAATTATAATAAATATGATAGTTCCAATAAAAGAGATTATTGATCCGATTGAGGAGATCACATTTCATATTGTATATGCATCAGGATAATCTGAATACCGACGGGGTATACCTCTTAGGCCTAAAAAGTGTTGAGGAAAGAATGTTATATTTACTCCTGTAAATATAACAGTAAATTGAATTTTTAATCATTTTGGATTTAATGATAGTCCTGTAAATAGTGAGTATCATTGAACAAATCCTGCTATAATAGCAAATACGGCTCCTATAGATAATACATAATGGAAATGTGCAACAACGTAATAAGTGTCATGGAGAATAATATCAATTGATGAGTTGGCTAAAATCACTCCTGTTAATCCTCCAATAGTAAATAGGAAGATAAATCCTAGAGATCATAAACATGAAGGTCTATAGGAGAGTTTTGATCCATAAATTGTTGTTAATCATCTAAAGATCTTAATTCCTGTTGGTACCGCAATAATTATTGTAGCGGATGTAAAATATGCTCGAGTATCTACATCTATGCCTACAGTAAATATATGGTGTGCTCACACAACAAATCCTAAAAGGCCAATAGCTAGTATGGCAAAAATTATACCTAGGTTTCCAAATGCTTCTTTTTTTCCTCTTTCATGACAAATAATATGTGAGATTATACCAAATCCTGGTAGAATTAAAATATAAACTTCTGGGTGACCAAAAAATCAAAATAAGTGTTGGTATAGAATTGGATCTCCCCCTCCTGCTGGATCAAAAAAGGAGGTATTTAAGTTTCGATCAGTTAATAATATTGTAATTGCTCCAGCAAGAACTGGGAGGGAAAGAAGAAGAAGGATAGCAGTAATGATTACTGCTCATACGAATAATGGGATTTGATCAGGTTTTATGAAATTTGGTTTTATATTAATTCTAGTTGAGATAAAGTTTACAGCTCCAAGGATGGATGAAATACCTGCTAAATGTAGAGAAAAAATTGCTAAATCAACAGATGCTCCTGGATGAGCAAGTCTTCTAGCTAAAGGAGGATAGACTGTTCACCCAGTGCCTGCACCTCTTTCAACTATTCTTCTAGCTAAAAGAAAGGTTAGGGCTGGGGGGAGTAATCAAAATCTCATATTATTTATTCGTGGAAATGCTATATCGGGAGCTGATAATATCAAAGGAATTAACCAATTTCCAAATCCTCCAATTAGAATTGGTATAACTATAAAGAAAATTATAATAAAAGCGTGGGCTGTGACAATAACATTATAAATTTGATCATCACCAATTAATGATCCAGGTTGATTTAATTCTGCTCGAATTAATATGCTTAATGAGGTTCCAAGTATCCCTGATCATGCTCCAAAAATGAAATATATTGTTCCAATATCCTTATGATTTGTTGAGAATAATCATCGCTTCAATGGAGTAAAATGGCTGAAATTTAGGTGATAGATTGTAAATCTATTAATGGATATTAAATATATTCTTTTACTATTAAGTCTTATATTCAAGTACAATGATAATAGAATGCAATTCTATAGGAGTAATAATTTACTAAGACTTAAAGGATTAAATTTAATCTTTATTTATAGCTTTGAAGGTTATAAGTTTTCTTAACTTAAAGCCTTAAAAAATAAAGATTAACATAGGTGAATATAGTATACCAGTTAATATAGAAAACAATAAAGTTCTTAATTTATTTGGTGGTAAGGTGAATTTGTTGATATTTCATCTACATTCATGGTGAAGAAGTATGGAAGTAGAATAAAAAATGCGTAAATAATAAAATAGCGTAATAAGAGAAAATATAATTATAATTCTGATAATTAGAATTATATTGTTGTTGATTATATATTGAATAACTAATCACTTAGGTAAAAATCCAAAGAATGGTGGGAGACCACCCAGAGAGAGAAATGATGAGAGTAGTAAAAACTTAATTGTTCATGAGTTTCCAATAAAGTAGATTTGGTTAACAAAGGATAAGTTTATCGGTTTAATAATTAGAATAATTGTTATTGTTATTAAGGAATATGTAACCATGTAAAACAATCATATATTTTTTCTAACTATTAAGGCAGCCACTCTTCATCCAATGTGATTAATGGATGAATAAGTTAATAATTTGCGAAGGGAAAGTTGATTTATTCCTCCAATTGACCCAATAATTACTGATGCAATAATAGTAAACGTGAGTTGATTAGTATTTTCTAGAAGCATGAATAATAATCTTAATGGAGCAAATTTTTGTAGGGTTATTAGAATTAAACAATTTAATCAATCTAAGCCCTCTATTACTCTAGGAAATCATCAATGAAAAGGGGCAACACCACTTTTTAAGAAAAGGGGTATTGTAATTAAAATTTTTATTTCAATTAGCTGATTTAAGGGGGATTCAAATCTGTAATTTAGTAAAATAATGAAAAGTAATAAGGAGGAGGCTAGAGCTTGAATAAGAAAATATTTTATAGTTGCTTCTGTAGTGTAAATGTTATTACTGTTAATTATTAATGGAATAAAGGATAGAAGATTAATTTCTAAACCTATTCAAGCACCAAATCATGAATTTGATGATATAACTATTATAATTCCTCTAATAAGAGTTAATATAAAAATTATTTTTATTGAGTTATTTGGCATTAGAAAAGAGAGATTTTCTCTATTTCTGGGGTATGAACCCATTAGCTTTGAGTTTAGCTTACTTGTCTATCAGGCAAGTTTATATTATGGTGTATGGTGCACAGAAATTTTTGATATTTCTGGTGATAGTTTAATTCTATTTAATATAAATAATGAAGGTAATTATTTACATTATCTATTCTATCACAATAGTCCTTTATTCAGGCACTTCATT